CAAAGGCGACCCTCTCGAGTTTCCGGCTGTTTTCTAGATTGAAGTAGCCTTTCGTCGCCCCGAAAGAAGTCACTATCAAAGAGCTCGCCCTACTGAAGTACCAAAGGTGCGCTCAGCCCGGTGACTAAGAAATGGGTTTGCGCTTGAATTGAAGTGATGAGGTTTTTCGAGGGAAGTAGGGCTCTTATTGACTAAAAGTGGGTTCTTCGCTTTCCTTTAGAATGAAAGTTGCTATGAAGCCCCTACTACTTACTTTGTTTGATTCAAAAGGCGAACGGCCCCCCAACAAGTCGTATGGGGTGGGGTGCTTGTGATAAGCTGCCTTGGATATGAGGAATTCTAAAAAAAACAAAAAAAGGAAAAGTCCGGTATTTGACGAAGATCTTTCTATCAATAGATAGGAATGAGTGTTCGATATAGGGGATAGAATCCATCTGCTCTTTCTCTCTCCATTTTTCTTCCCCTCTAACGCGGGCCGGACGGCGGCGGGCGCGGGAGGAAGAAAGCTAAGAGAAGACGCTCTTCTCTTAGGTCCTTTTTTTTCAGTGCAGGAAAGCGCTCTCTTTTTGTCATCCCTGCTGCTTTCCTTTCCAGATTTTTTATTGAACGCATGGCGTAGCTAGGACCCTTCAAATAATGTTTGAGCCTATGTTCAAACCAAACAAACCCACCTCCTATTTGTATTTGAGTCAGGCTGGAAAGAATGCCCGCCAAGTTCAGATAAGGGAATGCTTCCCCCAACCATTAAAGGAAAGGCTCGACGAAGGGAGGGAGATGCGGCGGGGGAAGGAAAAGGCTTTCGGAGATCGAGATTTTCTTTCTTTTTCATCGAAAACGAAGAAGGCCGAGGATGGCCTACGGTGCGTCTTATCTGAAGGGAACACGCTTTTTCGACCGCGGGGTGGTATGATTGTCGGGCCCTCTCCTCGCTGGCCTATTGGGATAGCAGCCTTCGGGCTTTGCCTGCCCTTTCTAATAAAGAATTCTGGCTCGGCCCGGGAAAGCGCTGGCAACAACAGAAAGGAAGGGGTCCATGTAGCTGCTGCGCCCGCCCCCCTCTTAGTCAATGGGGCAGCAGGTTCGGCATCTACTACAAAAGAGAGAATCCACTTCAGATAACCACGCCTCTGCTAGGCAGCGTGTGGAATGGCCGAGAGCGGACCTTATTGGATATATAATCCAAGTCGAGAGTAGAGTTACGGGAACAGCCGTCTGATGGAAAACGACTTTCACGTTCGGTTCAGAGAGCACTTTTTTCGTTGAGAATTCCTCGTTCCCTCTCGATAGACCAGCGGCGAATTCAAAACTTGTGGGGCCCTATCTATTCCATCTCTCGAGCCCCGAAGAAAACCCCCCTCCCCTTCGGATTCCATATCTCTTTTGACTCTATATATGTGGGCACCTGATATCTATGAGGGTTCACCCACCCCGGTTACAGCATTCCTTTCTATTGCGCCTAAAATCTCTATTTCTGCTAATATTTCACGTCTTTCTATTTATGGTTCTTATGGAGCTACATTGCAACAAATCTTCTTTTTCTGCAGCATTGCTTCTATGATCTTAGGAGCGCTGGCCGCCATGGCCCAAACGAAAGTAAAAAGACTTCTAGCTCATAGTTCAATTGGACATGTAGGTTATATTCGTACTGGTTTCTCATGTGGAACCATAGAAGGAATTCAATCACTACTAATTGGTATCTTTATTTATGCATCAATGACGATAGATGCATTCGCCATAGTTTCAGCATTACGGCAAAGCCGTGTCAAATATATAGCGGATTTGGGCGCTCTAGCCAAAACGAATCCTATTTCGGCTATTACCTTCTCCATTACTATGTTCTCATACGCAGGAATACCCCCGTTAGCCGGCTTTTGTAGCAAATTCTATTTGTTCTTCGCCGCTTTGGGTTGTGGGGCTTACTTCCTAGCCCCAGTGGGAGTAGTGACTAGCGTTATAGGTCGTTGGGCGGCCGGAAGGTTGCCACGAGTAAGTCAGTTTGGGGGACCGAAGGCAGTTCTCCGTGGACCGGACACGTAGCTTACCGAATCAGTTGCGACACGGATGGGAATGCATGCTACGAAAGAGAGGGTCGAGTCTGATACATCAACCGTCTACTCAATATCCTTGTACGAGTCCACAATCACTACACGAGATGAACCTTGGTTTGGTGAATTGAAGTTGGCCTTAGGTGTAATAGGACTCCCAGTTACTGTACGCGATCGTCTACTGAGGTGCTCCCCGCCGGTTGTTGGAACGACGCGAGCCGGGCCGGGTCTCGATTCAGAAAGATGAAGGGCCGAAAAGTCTAAATAGGGAGTTATAAATTCCCCATCTCATTGGGGGCGGAAAACGAATCGACATCTCGATGTGATACAGCCTTTTCTATTTTAGTTGGGAAAGAACGGCGAAGTCCATCCGAACCGTCCAATGAAGAATAAGAGGAGAGCAAAGCGCCAATGGCGCGCGAAGCGCATGCGGAACGGGCACGGAGAAAAGGAAG